ATAGAGCTGTAGAGTATAGTCTTAATTTTAAATTTAAATTAATAAAATAAAACAGAATAAATTTTTTGAAATGAAAATTATTAAATTATAAGACAAGTTATAAGACAAGAGCACGACAATAACTAATAATATGAATAATAAAAAGGTGGATTATCATACATATATATTTCGTGTAGAAACGTGTAGAAAGGTGAATAAGTCCGTTTATTTACATATTTTTTAGTTACACATTTTTTTATTGAATACTTATAAAAAAAATTCAATAAAACATATACTTATATATTCCTTATTTAGGTATATACTCACTTAGGTATACTTACCTATAATATTAGTATAATATAATAATTATATATATATAATATATATATAAATAGAATTATTATATATGAATTTTAAAATATCTTTTTAACAATATAAGATTAAAATAAAAATATTAATATAAAACAATAAAAAAAAAATAACAGGTACAAATATTAAATCGAGGTACCCACTCAATGATAACTCTCAACAACTTTCCCTCCATTTTTGTGCCTTTAGTGGGCTTAGTATTTCCGGCAATTGCAATGGTTTCTTTATCTCTTCATGTTCAAAAAAACAAGATTTTTTAGATACTATCAGGGACAACTCTTATCCATTTTTTTTTTCAAAGCTTACTTTGATCATAACACCCCTATCTATTTAGTAGAATAGGGTATAACATGTGGCTTCTTTCGAGCATAAGCTCTTATGTATGCGTAAACATGATATAAGGGTAAATGGATTATAACAATTTTCAAGCGGATCCGTAGCGAGAAGAATTTCGGAAATGTAAAGTCAATATATCTATATGTGGATATCTACAGGAAATCGTATGAAAGAGATGTTATTGTTTTAGTTTGGATCTAAGTAATTCGATGAATTTTTCTAAAATAAAAGGTTCACATCATAGTAATGCTGGTTGATGAGAGTTACTTCGGAAACAAAAAAAGTAAAATAAAATTTCTTTTTGTTATTCTTCCAATTCCAATAAAATGCAACTAGGTCTAGTGAGAGTATGAGTTGGCGATCAGAACGTATATGGATAGAACTTATAGCGGGATCTCGAAAAATAAGTAATTTCGGTTGGGCCCTCATTCTTTTTTTAGGTTCATTAGGGTTTGTATTGGTTGGAACCTCCAGTTATTTTGGTAGGAATTTTATATCTTTATTTCCTTCTCAGCAAATAAATTTCTTTCCGCAGGGGATCGTGATGTCTTTCTATGGGATCGCGGGTCTCTTTATTAGCTCCTACTTGTGGTGCACAATTTTGTGGAATGTAGGTAGTGGTTATGATCGATTCGATATAAAAGAGGGCATAGTGTGTATTTTTCGTTGGGGATTTCCTGGAAAAAACCGTCGCATATTCCTGCGATTCCTTATGAAAGATATTCAGTCCATCAGAATAGAAAATAAAGAAGGTCTTTTTGCTCGTCGGGTCCTTTATATGGAAATCAGAGGCCAGGGGGCCATTCCCTTGACGCGTACTGATGAGAATTTGACTCCACAAGAAATTGAACAAAAAGCTGCTGAATTGGCCTATTTCTTGCGCGTACCAATTGAAGTATTTTGAAAAAAGTAACTGAAAACGGAATCCTTTGCAAGAGGGAAAAAACTCAAGAACCTTCTTTTTTTTCTATACCACAACTTAACGTAACGGAAATTTGTTCTGAATGCCTATTCGAGCCAAAGTAAACGTATACGAAGCAACCCTAAAACGAAAATTTTTGTGTCTATCATTTTTTTTTTGAAATATTTGATATTTTATTTAATAGAACGGCAGCTCTTTCATCTCCAAATCCAACTAACTATATTAATTTTTAATTTGAAGTGGGCTCTTTTTTATTCTATTTCTGTATTCTTTCTAGATTCAAGGACTAATCTAACCACTCTACTGCATCACAAATAAAAACTTCGAAATAGATTAATGGGCTCGATGACGTGGGATATAACTTATGCTTGATAGAAATATTAGTATCATATAAAGTCGACGCATGGGGTGAGTTCATTAAAACTTCAAAAATTCACAGACGAAAAAATGGCAAAAAAGAAAGTATTAATTTCCCTTCTATATCTTGCATTTATAGTATTTTTGCCTTGGTGGATCTCTCTCTCATTTAAAAAAAGTCTGGAATCTTGGATTACTAATTGGTGGGATATTAAGCAATCCGAAATTTTTTTGAATGATATTCAAGAAAAGAGTATTCTAAAAAAATTCATAGACTTAGAGGAACTCCTTCGTTTGGAGGAAATGATAAAGGAATACCCAGAAACGCATTTACAAAAGCTTCGCGTCGAAATCTACAAAGAAACGACCCAGTTGATCAAGATGCACAATGAGGATCGTATCCATACAATTTTACACTTCTCGACAAATATAATCTGTTTCGTTATTCTAAGTGGTTATTCTATTCTAGGTAATGAAGAACTTGTTATTCTTAACTCTTGGGTTCAAGAATTCCTATATAACTTAAGCGACACAATAAAAGCTTTTTCTATTCTTTTATTAACTGATTTATGTATAGGATTCCATTCGCCCCACGGTTGGGAATTAATGATTGGCTCTGTCTACAAAGATTTTGGATTTGCTCATAATGATCAAATTATATCCGGTCTTGTTTCTACTTTTCCAGTCATTTTAGATACAATTTTTAAATATTGGATCTTTCGTTATTTAAATCGTGTATCTCCTTCACTTGTGGTGATTTATCATTCAATGAATGACTGAAAAATTATCGAACGGCCCAATTATAATATTTGTTACTTTGTACATAAGCAAAACACTCAAAATTGTACCTATTCTTTCTACCCAGTAAAGGGGTTTCTCCAATATTTCAGAAAAATTATTTCAGTAAATATCAAAATTATAGATAGGGAACTCTACTAGTGACCTACCTAATTTTATTGTAGAAAATTTCGGGATCAATGATTGGACCATGCAAACTAAAAAAACCTTTTCGTCGATAAAGAAAGAGATTACTCGATCCATTTCCCTATCGCTCATCATATATATAATAACTCAGGCACCCATTTCAAATGCCTATCCCGTTTTTGCACAGCAGGGTTATGAAAATCCACGAGAAGCAACGGGCCGTATTGTATGTGCCAATTGCCATTTAGCTAATAAACCCGTGGATATCGAGGTTCCACAAGCGGTACTTCCGGATACTGTATTTGAAGCAGTTGTTCGAATTCCCTATGATCTGCAAGTGAAACAAGTTCTTGCTAATGGTAAAAAAGGAGCTTTAAATGTGGGGGCTGTTCTTATTTTACCCGAGGGATTTGAACTAGCCCCGCCCGATCGTATTTCGCCCGAGATTAAAGAAAAGATAGGAAATCTGTCTTTTCAAAGTTACCGCCCTACTAAAAAAAATATTCTTGTGATAGGTCCTGTTCCTGGTCAGAAATATAGTGAAATCACCTTTCCTATTCTTTCCCCGGACCCTGCTACTAATAAAGATGTTCACTTCTTAAAATATCCCATATACGTAGGCGGGAACAGAGGAAGGGGTCAGATTTATCCCGACGGGAGCAAGAGTAACAATAATGTTTATAATGCTACAGCAGCGGGTATAATAAGCAAAATTATACGAAAAGAAAAGGGGGGATACGAAATAACCATAGTGGAGGCATCGGACGGGCGTCAAGTGGTTGATATTATCCCTCCAGGGCCGGAACTTCTTGTTTCTGAGGGCGAATCCATCAAACTTGATCAACCATTAACGAGTAATCCTAATGTGGGCGGATTTGGTCAGGGGGATGCAGAAGTAGTACTTCAAGATCCATTACGTGTCCAAGGCCTTTTGCTCTTCTTGGCATCTGTTATTTTGGCACAAATCTTTTTGGTTCTTAAAAAGAAACAGTTTGAGAAGGTTCAGTTGGCCGAAATGAATTTCTAGATCCGCGGATTTTTCAACATCAAACTATAAAAAGAAATAAACTTTTGTTGGCAATTATATTATGTAATTGTGTAGGATCAAAAAAATTTTGTTTGTTTCTTTTTTCGGATTTCGGGAATTATTTATACTGGTCATGATGTGTATATTGTGAAGAAGACTATTTTGATTTTACTTATCTTTTCTTTGTTTTTTCAATCCAAATCGAAGTGATATAGAATGAATCCGTAGTTTTATATTTTATATTTAAATAGAATCAAAACAAAAGATAAATAAGCGGAGAATATAAACCAAAGCATAAATGAAAGGAACAAAGGGTTTAGGGGGGGGGGGTTGTGCGTCTCCTAGTTTTTGACACAAGAAAAGGGATTTTCCACAACCCCTTCTTGGGTCGAATTAATAATGATTCTTGATCCTATTCGTCAAAAATTCCTATTCGTAGGTTCCGTTTTTTTTTTTTTTTTTCGATTTATCATGTTAAGTAGTGGACAAACAAAAATATAGGTAAATTGATTGAACAAATAGAACTTCTTCAATTTCGAAGAATTTCTAAAATCGAAAAAAGGAAACTTTGATTAGACTAAGATTAAATAAAGTAGGGTTCTATTTTATTAGTATAGAATTTTATTAGTATAGATAAGGGTTGCATGATATCTAATCGATAGAAATCCATATATGGAACTATATAGAATTGTGAGTCATCCAAAAAACGGAAATCGAGTGATTCCTTCTTTGTTTTAATTTTTAAAGTATTCACAGATACTTTTGAGTAAAAGATGTTCTGAATCAATTAATGAAGTGAATTTTTCAAAACATCAATCATAAGAGAGTATCAATCATAAGAAAGTGTGGTTTTTTTTGAAACATTTATACAAAAAAATATTATGATTATAAGAACTCAACGGGACCCATCCCCTCTTTCCTTGGCTGATTCGAGGGGGATCCCATTGAGTTCTTATGCTTTCATGTCTATAAACCAGTTCATCCGGTTATTACAGAGATGAACCTAATCCGGAATATGAACCATAAAAGAAAATACCAAGTAAACCAATTACAACAATACCGGTTACAGTACCTATTATCCAAAGA